GTATCTCCTTCATAAAGGATTTCCCCATAATCGCCATGAACGGTTGCTCCGGGGGTGGCCAAATAAGGCTTAGCTGATCGTATTGCTACGGAATCCGCTTGAACAAAGATAACTTGACCCGATTTTAGGTGTGGTCCGGTTTTGGCTATACACACATTTTCACAAATAAACTGTCCAAGGCTAATTATTGTAGACGTCTCTTCACAATAACAATAATTGTCAAGGAGAAAATACCACTTCAAATTGAATGGATTGAAAAAAATCTTACTGCATGAGTCGGGATTATAAAATTTACCGCTTTCACTTTCATCCATTGAATAATATTTAATTACTTGAAAAGTCCGTTTGAAATTGTCAGGTTGCAAATAGTTAGTTAACAAGCTTTGATTGTGAGTTATTAAGTGGGAAAATAAAAAAAAATTATCAATTGGGGGGGCTGATCCTAAAGGGCCCAGCGAATTCCTAATTGGAATTAGGGGATCCATTGATTCTTTTATTCCATTGTGATATTTTAGATCGTTGAAAGGACCCATTCGAGAACACTTGGATGATAACAAAATTATCAATGGTTGGAATTCCTTATTTCTATTCAATAATGTATGAATAGTTCCTTGATTGGGGTTAAGGAATTGTTGAATTCTTGGCTTTGAATGGGAATATATGGAGCAAAACGGATTGATATTGATGGAATCTGATCCATTATCAGAGAGCAATCCTGAACCTGAGGGATCATTCCTTTTTCCGATATAGGAAATAGGGGATTTTGCCAAGTCGATTCTTAGGAAATGTCGAATCAAACCATTTATCCTTATTTCAACAAAAGAAGCCCGGGCTTCTTCGCCAGCAGAATTTCTTTTGTCTTGGTCCCAATTCAATACTAAACAAGTCCGAACTAATTGAAGAGTTGTGTCATAAATTCCTCGAATCGGGTTGCCCTTTCCATAAAGCATATAATTGATAACTCGAAGTTGCACAATATCCCTTTCCTGCAACATATCAGCAGGGAAAAGTGTTGCTAAATTTAGACCGTCCGTTATTTCATATGTGACGACAGGTCGAACCAAAACAAAATGCTTTTTTTTGCTAGGTGTAATCCGTTGGACATAGATCCAATTTTTCATTTTTTGAAATTCCAAGGAATTTCCTTTTCCCCCCCCCGGCGGTATCAAAACGCCGCTATGGCGGGATATCGTATCTATTGCTCCAGGAAAATGTATATCTCCAGAAAATATTTTAAGTTCAATTCTTTTTTTTTTTCTCTCCACCCGGACCAACCCGCCTACCCGGCTTCTTAGATTTAAAGTGATTTGTGTATCTACCCCAATGAGACTATTGTTCCGTACCATTATGGAAGAAGATCCAGATAAGATATGAACTTCCTCGGGAATGAAAAAAAATCGATCTACTTTCATTTGGTATTTTGGCCTAAATTCCTTGACTCCTCGATACTCAATCGAATCTGCCTTTTTAAGGATTGAATGCACTCCTATAGTCCCATATTTAGTAATTCCCGAACTCTTTCTTCTATATCGAGGATCGTCGAAATAAGAAAGAATACTATTTCTACGGAAAATACCATTTATGGGGAGTTCGGTCGAGATACCCAGCGGGGACTTTAGTTCGTTCTCGCACGATTGGAGTGGAATAATAAATCTATTTCTTCGCCTCTTTGACAATAAATCTGAATTCTCGCGGAGAATGGCCGGATATATGAGATTACAACGAGCAGTACATATGACTTGATTAAGGTGTGAATAGTCAGGAATGCTACCTTTTTTTTTACCATAAAAATCCGAACTAAAGAATTTGTCTCTCTTAGTTACCGAGAGGTTAGAAGTATATCTTTGCTTGACAGAAAGAGAAGGCGTGCTCGTTTGATCTTGATCCTTGTGAAGGGAAGGGGAGACTGGACTTGATCTACAAGGCCCTCCTAATAATATCCATAAATGACTTGTTTTTGGTAATAGATGCACATTACCGTATGTAAATTCAGGCGCATGATCGACATCGGTACTCCAGTGCATTTCCCCGTCTGAGTCGGAATAAATATATTTTCGAACCTTCTCTTTAAAATTCAAAGTGGACGTTCCCGCGCGAATCTCAGCAATCACTTGCTCTGATTCTACATATTGATCATTTTGAACTAAAATAAAACTTTTGGGTGGAATATTCACATTATGTAGAATATCTTCACTCTCAATAGTTACATACAAGTCTATAGAACATAGAAGGGCAGGATGACCGTGACGTGTACGTGTCGGATGAACCAAATCCTCGTTAAATTTTATTTTTCCATTAGAGGGCGCTCTCACATGGTCTGCAGTGCCCCCCGTGAATACCCCGCCGGTATGAAAAGTTCTTAATGTTAATTGAGTACCCGGTTCTCCAATCGATTGGCCTGCAATAATACCTACAGCCTCCCCCAACTCAACCAGGTCCCCGTGAGTGGGACTCCGCCCATAGCATAATCGACAGATCCAAGATGTACTCCTACAGGTAA